AAGAAATTAAATTAATAACAATGAAATAAAAGAAATAAAAAAGAGAATCTATTATTTATATGATATGAAAGATGAATCATAAATAGAGTACTAAAATCGCGTTTGGAATGAACCAAAAAACTTGTTTTTTTTTTACGGTAATAAAACTTGATAAGACCAACCAATGGGTTAGGTTTCGCTACAAGAAAAAGGTTTGTTCTCTTTTTTGTTCTATTTTCTAGTAAAACTACACAATGAAAGATAGCACAAAGTGGTAGATTCCACAGAATTGTGAACGATCGACATAACATAATAGACTTCTAATAATTCATTAGTTAATGAAAGAATCACACATTATCGAACAATTTTACAGACAAAATGTCCAAATCCCACTCAACCTTTAGAATATATAAGAAGGGATTTGATGGATTTAGGGATAATGAATGAGCCCCACATTATCTTTGAAACAAATTTAAAGAATATTTTAGGTTTCTTGTTCCGCCATTAGTACATTAGTAAAAAGGCTTCTACAAATACTCAAGATCAAAAAAAGAAGAGGTCCTAGATCCATGCGACTTAAGATTGGATTTACTTGGTTCAGGTTGAAGTGACAGGATTATGTCATGATTTTACTAAATTGACTGGGATTGGGTATACCAAAGAAAAAAAAATGTATCACTAACTATTTTATCATAAACAGGAAAAGAGAAAAAATATCATATGTAATTCATTCATGAAAGTGGATGAAGAGAGATGGGTATTTATTTTAAAAATACCAATTAGGTCCGTTGGGTTAGAATGAATTATTGTGTTTCTTTTATTGTTACTACTACTACTAAAATTTATATATAAAACAAAAAGGGAATGTATTAGGGCTATACGGACTCGAACCGTAGACTTTCTCGGTAAAACAGATAAAACTTTTTTTATCGAAATGATTTAAACTGTTTCAAAGACCCAACATGCATTTTGTTGCATTGGGCTCTTTCATCAACTGATGTAAAGATCAGTTAGTCCACCATATTTTTTCTTTACATCTTTACAGGAAGAGAGATGGGATAATGAGATGGTTCCATGTGCTCTTATTCATTATTTGTATCCTGATATAGGAGCAATACCAAAGTTTTTCAAAGAAGGGTGACCTTTATTTAGGTCTGCCTTCGGCCTAGATCAACCTAAACGAAATGGAGTCTCTATCGCTCCGCTTCAAGAGTCAAATATGAGACTTCATACACCTCAAAGCTCATAGGACGAAAAGAGATTCTTTTGAGATCTTTAGACTCATTATGCCTGGCATTGAATGGAATGAGCATTTACCTTACAATGGCAGGTTCTTTTTTATTTGGCACCGGAATTCGCACCCGAATTGGATCAAACCAAATAGTTGTCAGGCTATTTTTTTCTTGTTCTCTGGAGTAAGACATCAACTTCTAAAAAAAAAATAAATTATGGTCATTGCATAATTGGCTCCCTTGAAAAGCATTGGCGCACGTGTAAACGAGGTGCTCTACCTAACTGAGCTATAGCCCTTGTTATAACTATTTTAACATAGAGAGATTTTCTTGTCAAGAAGGGTATCCCAAAATTCCACATGATAACTCTCGGATCTGTTTACGTTTACGGGTAAAAGATTTATATTGCTTAAAAACCTATTTTACCTATAATCCATCAAAGTGATGGAGATCTTTTTTGTAGTGATAAATAACCTACTTAACTCAGTGGTTAGAGTATTGCTTTCATACGGCGGGAGTCATTGGTTCAAATCCAATAGTAGGTAGAACTTATTAGATACCGGATTCCATGGTATCTAATAAGTTTTTCTACCCATACTCTTTTTGTCCTTCTATAATCAGATTAGACTTCATTGTGTTCATTTTGTGGAATAAAGATGTAGTGTATAGGGTATAATAAAGAACTCTTTTGATTTTGATTGAATGTATTGATGACTACTAAGAGGAAATTGCATTGACAGCCTCTACTCGCGTTCTAGCTCGTCTGAGAGCTAGATTTGACTCAATTGCTTGTCTCTTACCCTCAGCTCTACTCAAGTTAGCTTCAGCTATTTCAAGAGTTTGTTGAGCTTCTTGTGGATCAATGTCAGTACTAATTTCCGCATCATTTCCTAAAATGGTGATCTCATTATTACTTATTCTAGCGAAACCGCCCATAAGAGCCACCGTTAACCATTGGTCGTTTAGTCGTATTCTCAAAAGGCCTATATCTACAGCCGCGGCAATAGGGGCATGATTTGGTAATACGCCAATTTGTCCACTATTAGTAGATAAAATAATCTCTTTCACTTCGGAATCCCAAATAATTTGATTAGGAGTCAGTACACAAAGATTTAAGGTCATTTCTTCAATTTGCTCTCCTCTTCTAAGTTCATAGCTTTCGCGGTAGCTTCATCGATGTTACCCACCAAATAAAAGGCCTGCTCGGGAAGACCGTCTAATTCTCCGGAAAGAATGAATTGAAACCCCCTTATTGTTTCTGCGAGACCAACATATTTCCCTGGAGAACC